TATTAGTTAATTTCTTTTTTATTATATTTTTATTATATATAACAATTCTATATATTAATATTCTCTATTAATATTTATTAATATTTACTATTTATTATTATTATATAAATATAAAAAAGAAATATTTCTAATATTTATAGAAAATAAATAGAGAAATAATTATTATTTCGAAATAATTATTATATAAAATATAAAAGAAATTCGAAAATAAATATAGAAATAGAAATTTTTCTATAATTTATAGAAATATTCTATATTCTAGAATAAATAAAAATATATATGATAATTATATACTTATTATACTTATTAGTTATACTTATTAGAATTCTCTAATTTTCTATTTAGATACTCTATTTCTAAAATTTCTATTTCTAAAATTCTATATATTTTTTTCTATAGAAAATAGAGAATTCTATGTAATTAAATTCTATGTAATTCTATATATAGAATATTAATTTCGATGTAATTTAGAAAATATATAGTTTTTAGTTAATATACTTTTTATTCTATATAAATATAGAATTTATTCTATCTAATTTATAGAATTTATTATATTCTATAGAATTTGAAATATTATTTCGAAAATTATATAAAACATTTTATTTATAATATAAGATTTTCTCTTTCTATCTATTTTCTATTTCTAATTACTAATAGATTCTAATTAATAGATTCATTTAGAATTATCATTTCGAATTCTAATATAATAATTAATATAATAATTAAAATAATTATTAATTTTTTTATCACATTAGACTTCATTTCACAGTTAATTCCATTTACAAATTGAAAAAAAGTTTGACCCCTCCCTCGAATTTTTTGTTTTCTTTATTTGTATTTTGCATTTTGGGAATTTAGATTTATAGTCAAATTGAATATCTTTCGCAATCCGAAAGAGTTCAGGGAAGGGTCATTTTCATTTCATTTTTGTATCTAGAACAAATAGTTTCAAGAGATGAGAGAATTAAGGATACCTACTAGGAAGACTAATCCAATCCATAATGATGTACCGGAAAATACAACATTTTTGTTACTCGACCAACCATCAGGAGAAGAAAAAACAACGGGTACACTAATCAGTAAGATTGATGAAGTAGCAATTAATGCAAAAACAGCCAGTTGGAAAGCAATAGTCATGTTTCTAATCCTCCAAGCTACCAACAAAAGAACTATACCATTTGATCCCTCTATTAACCAAAAAAATTGTAAAAAAAAAAAAAAAAATGCATCATGGGGGGATTGTGCCATGAATTCATTGATTCTATATGACTTATTACTACCCCTTTCCCATTTTGTTTATTTGAACATGGCGTCGAGAATAGTTTTCTACTTCACAAATAGTTTTCTACTTCACAAATAGTCATACTAGATCCGGCACCCATCTATATATTACAGATATATAAATAGACTTATCGACTCACACCTACTTTCTTTCTATAGTACAGTGATGGTATCAACTCCTATGGCCATTTCTATTCGGCGAAAAAAAAAAAATAGTAAAATAGAAACTATCTTTCGGAGAGATGGCCGAGTGGTTGATAGCTCCGGTCTTGAAAACCGGTATAGTTCGCAAAGAACTATCGAGGGTTCGAATCCCTCTCTCTCCTTTTCTCGATGAATAAATTTATGTGTTTAATGGAAATGGCTCGGCTAGGTGGGATAGCCGAGCCAGAAAAAAAAAGAGATTAGATTTAAATGAGTTGAAAAGAAAGGAAAAAAGAATACTTTTTATTTAAGTAGGACTTAATCCACCCAATCCATATGTATTATAGAATCAAATCGATTCCCACTTTAAGTATTGGATTGCGTGTCTCAGTTAATTAAGAGGAGTCATGGAGAGAACGGGTTCAAAATCACGATCAATTCCTTTTTCAAATCCTGCTGCAGCTGCACGAGCCCTCCCCGCATGCCATAAATGACCTACGAATAGGAAGAAACCTAGAACAAAATGCGAGGTAGCTAACCAACTTCTAGGAGAGACATAATTGACTGCATTGATCTCGGTAGCTACGCCACCTACAGAATTTAATGAACCTAAAGGCGCATGGGTCATATATTCCGCGGAACGGCGTTCTTGCCAAGGTTGTATGTCTTTTTTCAACCTACTCAAGTCCAAACCATTTGGACCTCTTAGAGGTTCTAACCAAGGAGCACGCAGATCCCAAAAACGCATAGTTTCTCCTCCAAAAATAACTTCTCCGGTAGGCGAACGCATTAAATATTTACCTAACCCAGTAGGTCCTTGAGCGGATCCCACGTTAGCCCCAAGACGTTGATCTCTAACTAGAAAAGTAAAAGCTTGAGCTTGAGAAGCTTCTGGGCCAGTAGGCCCGTAAAACTCACTAGGATAAGCGGTATTATTGAACCAGACAAAGCAACAAGCAATGAAACCAAAAACGGATAAAGCGCCTAAACTATAAGATAAGTAAGCCTCTCCAGACCATACAAGTGCACGGCGAGCCCATGCAAAGGGTTTGGTTAAGATATGCCAGATTCCACC